AAAAGCCTTCTTCTTTGGAAATGGAAAATCTATCTCGTATCGGGTACCACAGGGCTCTACTCTGCGAGAACCCCGAAACTGCTTCGTCTTCTTTGGCTTCTTCGTCTTTTTTGTTTTCTTGGGCTCGTTTGTTTTCTTCGGCTAGCTGCTTCTTTTGCTCTTCAAGCCACCGATCCTCATCATTTTTTTTTTTCTTTTGAAACACATCCTTTTGTTCTTGAAACACATCCTCTTGCTCTTCAAGCCAAGCCTCTTGCTCTTGAAGCTCACCCTCTTCATCATAAAGCTCAGCCTCTTCATCATCAGAATCATAAAGCATATAACCATAAAGCTCAGCCTCTTCATCATCAAGCTCAGCCTCTTCACCATAAATGCTCTGCTTGTCCTCAGCCCAATAGGGAAATCCCGATTCATTGGGCCTTTCGATCCAATCAAATAGAAAGTTCCAAGGGCGCCATATTCTAGGAGCCCAAACTATGTGATTGAATAACTCCCCCACTATGTATTGCGGGTCGAGTTCTTCGGCCTCTCCTTCAAACCCCAATTCGTATTTTGCTTCTTTTTCTTCAGAGTCAGAGAAAGATCTCTTACCAAGGATAGAACTCAATCCATTTTGCATCATATCGAAGGAACTCCTTGGTTCGGGCCGAAAGAGCAATGTCACTGGATCATTATCAAACTGACTGCAATTTATTTCTGGCCGTAAGGATCCCACCAGAGCGCTTTCTACTTCTAATAGGCCATGAACTAGCTCAGAATCATTCTCAACAAGTTCATAATAAGCGATCCTATTTTTTTCATCGGGTAGAGACCAAAGGCCTTGAGCAACCGATCCGGCAGAACAACTCAAAAGATAAAGAAGTATTGTTAATCTCTTCATGCTCGTTCCAAGTTCGAAGTACCATTTGTACAAATAAGGATCCCGTTCCTTACACAAATTTTGCTTCACATAGATAGATATAGGATCTATGAGGCTATTATTTAGAAATACTGTTTGTGCAACAGCCCTTCCTATCTGATAGAAAATGATCCCATGCTCCGGAACCGGTCTTACCTGGGCTCGAAAATCCCAAGTTTGTCTATCAAAAGCCAATTTAATCAGATTATTGTCTAGAATGGATTTCTTCTGTGCAATACTAATCGATAGGACCTCATTGGTAAGTGCTACAAGACTTCGTACATTGGAACCCAGGGGTATGGACCAGGATCCATTAGTATGGAAGATTTTCTTTTCCAAGTGAAATCCCCTAGTATATGAAAGAGTGAAAAAAAGCTTTCGTTGTTCTGGAATAAGAAGCCTTCGCACCTTAATGCATGTATTTAATTTATTCGGACCTATTAGAACGGGATCCACTTTTTGGGGAATATGAGTCGAAGCAATAACAAGAATATTTCTAGTGGAATCTCTTTGAGACAGAAAGTTCACTAATAAACCGCAGGATAAGTAATTCAACTCCTCCTTCCTCAGATCCTGAATGTCTGGAATCCATATTATGCAAGGAGACATTGCCTTTGCACATTCGAAGTAAACGCGAAAATATAATTGGTCTAGTTCCGTCAGCACAATCTCTGGCTCCAGATAACATATATCGGGCAGATCATCATCTATAGTAAACCGCATCTCCCTAGCAAAGTCACTCAGATCAAAATCGTCACTATCCTCAATATAGTCACTATCCTCAATATCATCAATCTCTATCCCATCCTCAAGATACTCGTAATCCTCATCTTCAAGTTCATCTTCCTCGTCATCGTCAAGATCATCATAAAATGCAAGGGTGCTCGTTATTTTCTTGTTCTGAAATATTGTAATGAGAGGAACATAGGACCTTGTTGCTAGGTATTTGACCAAATGGGATCGTCCAACTCCTATAGAACCTATCAATAAAACACCGCTAGAGGGGGATAGGTCTAAACGGAGCGAAAAGGGTTTTCCATGAGATGGGAAACGAAAACTATTCGCCCCACACGGGGTTTGTGAATAAGTGGTTGTCTGAGAATGAGCAAGGAATATCCGTCTTTCTGCTAAACAGGATGTGTTGAACTTATAATTCAGTAAATGTGTTTTATGAATGTCAACTAAGTATCGTAAGTAAATTTCTCCCGGCTCTTCAATCATTTGATAAGCAGAGTCATTCTTTGATAAACGATCACTATGAGTCAGACTCAATAGAATTTGATCAATCCCTTTTTCTCTCGTTAAGGTTAAGGTGGGGAGCTGAACCAAGAAATCTCTTACTTTCCCATCAATGAACTCTTCGATCGCGATCAAGAATTCTATTTTATCATAAAAAAGAGAATCATTCAACCTTTTTCTTTTTGCTATCGATGAATAAATCTCTTTACTTGTATGACTTAGATGTCTCGTATTTATTGAAAAAGCGATTTGATTGATGGGATTTGCTGGCATGATACTTATGAGATCAACGAGATTGCTATTCCGAAATTTCTTCTTCCATATTGATTTTACCCCGTAAGCCCGTATTTCTTCTAGAAAATCTCCTAATTGTTCCAGAGCAACTAGAAAGAGATCCTTTAACCCGAAAGAATGCAGTTGAGATGGAGGATACCTATCCAGAAGTTTTTGCAACTCAATTCTGTATGATGGAATCATCAAAAATTTGATCTTTTCGAACTCTGTCTGGAACTCACTACAGGCTCGGGAAAAAACCAAAAGATGTGTATAAACGAGATATCCTGCAACAAGAAGAAGAAAAAGGGTTAAGTAGAATAACTCTTGAACATTTGGCGATCTCAGATGTGTCGATATCAATGGTGACTCATTATTTTGATAAAAAATGGCTTCGGACAGAAGAAGATTATTTAAACACTTACTCGAAATCTTACTTATCAGATTCCGAGGATACAATTTTTTCTGAAGAATTCGCCATAATACACCTATAATCTCATAAAAAATGGATGCCCGAAAAGTGGATACCCATTGATTTTTACTTCTAATTAGTATCGATAATAGGTCTGAAAAGGTATCTAAAACTATCCAATTTATATATTTGTACCCTGTCAAAGTAAAGAACCCTGGTAGATATATTTTGAGTAGATTCCATTTTTTTGAGAGAATTGAAAGAGCGCTCTCTCGTTGAAAGGTTCTATACATCCGCGCTTTTTCAACCCATCTCTTTAGACGAAGACTCCGTTTTTTCCTCTTTTCGGCTTTTTTCCTCTTTTCGGATGAGAAAGATTTCTCAGAACATGAAGTGTGAGCCAAACCCATGTTTGAATTGAAATGGGGATACTGATGCAAGTTCTTCTCTTCTGAATCAGATAGATTCATATCCGAAAGAGGTTGACAAAAAGTTCTTTCCAAATCGACTATTTCTCCCTCTATTGGAGGTGTTCCAAAAACGTCTGCGATCAAATAAATAGCTCTACGAACGAATGGATCATCGGATCGAATTGGAAAATGGAAAGATTTGTACAAGTTATGCCTTTCGTCACCACTTTGTGGAAAATCTTTAGATATGAATATGTTAGATACCTGTGACTCGATTGGTGAAATACCATCTCTCTGAAAAAAAGCATGTTTTTTTTTACCGCCGCACAAAGAAAATCTTTTGTTGCCAATGAATAAGATATTGAGGAATTGCCTATAGGTAAAATCTGAATTCTTGATACGGGCCTTTTCCACATATTCCACATAAAAGGGGAATCTTTTGTTACAATCGAAGCAGAAGTGATGGAGATTATTCAAGAATCGAAGTCGATTTGCTTTATAAAAAGCAGATATTAATGAACTTCTATGAAATGGTTTCACGGGATTCAGCCAATTGTCTCGATCGTGGGATATCATTGAGAAATAGGAATCCGTGTTATCAAAAGATTTCCTGCGATTATTTCTAGTATGGAATGAGTTAATCTTCCACTTTGGTATCTTATTGAACAACAATTTCGAATTTTGGCAAGTATCATGATCATCCAATAAGAAGGGTTTCCGTTTTTTCAAATGAACGATTTGAGGACCTATTGGTTCTAACAGCTGATTGCAGAGTTGATCATTCGGACCTTTCAATCCATAGATATGGATCTCGGACCCATGAATGGGGATATTTCCTAAACTTACAAAGAAAAAAGGAAGTGACTTAGACAAAAAGCGAAGAAACTTGTCCAAGAAGAAAGGAAGTGACTTAGACAAAAAGCGACGAAACTTGGACAAGAAGAAACGAAGTGACTTAGACAAATCTTTTTTGTCGATAACTTCAGACCAATCTTTTTTGTCGATAACTTCAGACCAATCAATCGAATATTGATTAATACGTATACGTAATCGATCGAACACTACTTGAACTTGAAAAAGAAGGCTCTTCTGCTCAGAAATGAAATGTTCCAAATGTTCCTGGAAATTCTTGCTCCCATTAGACCATTTGTATCTATGATCCCAATTCATGGATCTCTCGGTTCGAGAAAGAAAAATAAGAGGATCAAACCATTTCTTCTGACTCTGTTTCAAATTCGATAAGTGTTGGTTGATCGTATATTTCATTATAGTTCTATGATTCAGAGTATCATTCCCGCAGGAGATCCGGGCCCATTTTTTTCTGATCCTTCGATAAAAAGATTCATTCTCTTCATAAAAAATAGGAGGTAGAACCAAGGAGTTGAATACCTCATTCAAGAATTGTTTTTGATCCAATCCGTAGGAATCAATAAAAAAGGCAAATCCCTTATGATACACCAGATCCGGCTCGGTTATTGATAGAGTGAATAGATCTGCCATTTCTTTAAATCTCTCTTCTAATTCAAAATCGTGGTGTAACGTATATCCCCCCCCGTTCCGATCATGGAATAGATGAAATAAATCAAAAAATGGATTTTTGTTCAAGAAAGAAATCTTATTGGAACTGTCCATATCCAGTTCATCCTTCAGAACCGTATCACATCCCCGATCTGATGAAATAGGATGAATTGAGACGGTATTTTGTAAATATGTAATTGTCTTGAATAGATTAACTATTTCTTGATTTTCCGATCGCCTGGAAGGGACA